AATAGTTTCCATTGAATGAATAATAGACCCGGAGCCTAAAAACAACAATGCTTTGGAATAAGCATGAGTGATCAAATGAAACAAAGCCGCTTGATAAGAACCCATACCGAGAGCCAACATCATATAGCCTAATTGAGACATTGTAGAATAAGCTAAACCCCTCTTAATATCTTTTTGAGCAAGACCTAAAGCGGCCCCTAAAAGTAATGTTATTATACCTATCAAAGCTATTAGCTTCATTATATAAGGTAAAACTATTAAAAGCGGCAGAAGCCGGGCGACAAGAAAAATTCCGGCCGCTACCATAGTAGCGGCATGTATAAGAGCTGAAATAGGGGTAGGCCCTTCCATGGCATCGGGTAACCATACATGAAGGGGAAATTGAGCAGATTTAGCAATTGCACCAACAAATAAGAGAAAGGCACACAAAGTAGAAAATAACAAATTAACTTCATTATTATAAACCAAGTTATTGAATATTTCAAATAAATCCCGAAATTCTAAACTGCCCGTTATCCAATAAAATCCCAAAATTCCTAATAATAAACCAAAATCTCCAACGCGATTAGTCACAAACGCTTTTTGACAAGCATTCGCTGCAGTAGGCCGGGTGAACCAAAACCCTATTAATAGATAAGAACACATTCCAACGAATTCCCAAAAAAAATAAATTTGTATCAGATTAGAACTAGTGACTAATCCTGACATTGACGTATTGAAAAAACTCATATAAGCAAAAAACCTCAAATATCCCTGATCATGAGACATATAATTGTCACTGTAAATAAGAACCATAATTCCAACAGTAGTGATTAATATTAACATAATCGAAGTAAGTGGGTCAACTAAATAACCAAATTCTAAAGAAAGGCCATTATTGATAGTCCAAGACCATATAGATAGAAAGATAGAAGGGTTATTCGTTTGTTGAATAGCCAGATAGGTTGAAAAAATCATAACTATATTTAAGAATAAAATACTAAGAAAAACCCACATACGGCGAAGATCATTTGTTGCCGCGGGAAAAAGTAGGAGTCCTGCTCCTATTAATATAGGAACTGGAAGGGGAATAAAAGGTATAATCCATGAATATTGATATGTATATTGCATAAAAAAAAATTATTTTTATCTTAATTAATTGTTTCTGATTTAGCGGCTCTTAGTTTTTTTGAAATGAAAGGGTTCGGTTAATAAAAAAAATTAAAATATACAAAATATAGAATTTTATAGACTTAATTATTAGTACGTATTATTACAACAATTTATATATCTATAGAACAAAAATCAAAAATTACCCCCAAAAAAGTATTTAACCTGAATCATAAAAAACTAGAATTTTTACCATAAAAGTTCTTTTTTTGTTGGCTTAGTCAGAATCATCAACCAATATATTTTTGGAACCGAATTTATTGTCTTTTATTGTAAGAAAAGACTTTTATTTTTTTAGTAAAGGCTAGGATCTTCAAACCATAACATCCAAGACTTGGCGTTCCCTAAAATTAAAAGGAAAAATTAATAAAATAATTTTTTTTTAGAAATTTAATAGATTAAGTACTAGTCTCGTGCACATTTTTAAATTCGATTAAAATTAAATGTACTCTTTGTGTGAGTCTGGCCAATTAAATTTGAAATTAATAAAGTACGGGGGTTGGTTTATTAAAACTTTCGATCTTTTTTTTTTATTATGTATTTTAGCTCATTTTATTACCTGTATAAATACGTGTAGGACAACAAAAAGAAATTATACAGAAATATAAAGAAGGGTACACTGTTTTTTTTTACTATATTTCCGCAATTTTTAAGGGGTATACTGACTAGAAAATAAATAGATAGCTGGATAATTTATAGTAAAAACCTTTTTGTTTTTTTGAAGAATAGATAATAGATGTCTTTGACATCCAACTATACCAATTAAAAACTTATTCTCTTTTTTAATGGCAGTTCCGAAAAAACGTACTTCTATCTCAAAAAAACGTATTCGTAAAAATCTTTGGAAAAAGAAAGGATATTGGGCAGCATTGAAAGCTTTTTCATTAGGTAAATCTCTTTCTACACGGAATTCAAAAAGTTTTTTTTATGCAACAAATAAATAATCAAAGATTGGAAAAACCTAAGTTGCTTTGATTCGAAAAGCAGTCAGTTTAATTTGTTTCTAATTAATTGTAAATTGTTTATAATGTTTTTATAAGTTTTATATTATAAGTTAGAAAAAATTTATAAAAATTTGTATTTTATTAGAATAAATAGCTATAAAAGGAAAAATTTATAAATAGAACTAAAAAGAAAAATATATATTCTCTAATGGTTTGACCCGATCAATAGCAATGAAAAGTTGAATTTGTTTTGCTTTTATAATTAAAAAATTCTTGTTTCTTTGAAATAAGGAATAAACACAAGAAGAAGATTTAACCTTTCTTTTGAGTATGTTTTATCGTTTTTATGATAGGGAAGAATCCCCATCGATATTAAAAAAATAAAAGCCTTTTCCGTTTTTAAGTTATTATAGGACGAATACGCCAATTTTAGATCCTATGTTTCCACTCTAAGATCAATCAATAAATAGATATTCCATTGAATTGACTACTTAAACTCTCGACAATTGAATAAAAATGGGGTTATTATGATTTCGAACAAGCCGCTATGGTGAAATCGGTAGACACGCTGCTCTTAGGAAGCAGTGCTAGAGCATCTCGGTTCGAGTCCGAGTGGCGGCATGCCATCCTCTAAAAAAGTAAGTCCTATACTAAGTTCAACTACCGAGTTCAATTCAATTATCCTATAATTGAAATTGAATTGAAATCCCCCTCTTTTTTATTTTAAATTTTTTATGATATTTTCAACTTTAGAGCATATATTTACACATATATCCTTTTCAGTCGTTTCAATTGTAATTACAATTCATTTGCTGACCTTATTAGTAGATGAAATCGTAGGACTATCTGATTCGTCAGAAAAGGGGATGATGACTACTTTTTCCTGTATAACAGGATTATTAGTTACTCGTTGGATTTATTTGCAACATTTACCATTAAGTAATTTATATGAATCATTAATCTTTCTTTCATGGAGTTTCTCCAGTATTCATATGGTTCTGTATTTAAAAAAAATTAAAACCTATTTAAATGCAATAACCGCACCAAGTGCTATTTTTACCCAAGGTTTTGCTACTTCTGGTCTTTTAACTGAAATGAATCAATCCGAAATATTAGTACCTGCTCTTCAATCCCATTGGTTAATGATGCACGTAAGTATGATGGTATTGGGCTATGCGGCTCTTTTATGCGGATCATTATTATCACTAGCTCTTCTAGTTATTACATTTAAAAATTTCATACTAAGTTTTAGTAAAAACGAAAAATTCGTAAACGAGCCATTTTCGCCGGGCGGGATTCAATACATAATAGAAAAAAAGAACCGTTTAATAAAAACTTATTTTCTTTTTTCTAGGAATTATTACAGGTTTCAATTGATTGAACAATTGGATTTTTGGAGTTATCGTATTATTAGTCTAGGGTTTATCTTTTTAACGATAGGTATTCTTTCGGGAGCAGTATGGGCTAATGAAGCATGGGGTTCATATTGGAATTGGGATCCAAAGGAGACTTGGGCATTTATTACTTGGACCGTATTTGCAATTTATTTACATACTCGAACAAACAAAATTTTTAAAAGTGAAAATTCTGCAATTGTAGCCTCGATGGGTTTTATTATAATTTGGATATGCTATTTTGGAGTTAATTTATTAGGAATAGGATTACATAGTTATGGTTCATTTACGTTAACATCTAATTGAATTAAAGAAAGTACTTGAAAAATAAAAAATAACCATAGGAAAATATAAGTGTATAGTATAAGTGTATATAAGAAAACTATGTATGTAATCAAGCGAGAACCTTTTGACTTTTATTTATTTTTTTTTTCATTACTTGATTCAAAAGGTTCTCGCTTGATTACATACATAGTTCTAAAAAAACTCCCATTTATTTTACTCAAACTTCAGAGAAGAAAAAGTACTTGTTTTTCATTGTCCAACAAGCAATTTTAAAAATCATAAGATTTGTGTGTGATTTTTTGGTTTACTCACGAAAACTATGGATAAAAAAAATTAGATAGAAGAGCTTCTACTTTATCAACTGATAATGAGAAAACGAAATCTGGATAAATACCAATAGATATTACAGGTAAAAGAATAGAGATCGAAAGAAACAATTCTCGCGGCCCAGAATCAACAAAATACAAGTTTGAGTTGGGGGCATTAAAACGCTTGTATCCATAGAACATCTGACGTAACATAGATAATGAATAAATAGGAGTTAATATTATTCCAATTGCCATTACAAAAGTAAGTAGGATTTTGGACATTAAAAGATATTTTTGACTAGTAAGTATTCCAAAAAAGACTATCAATTCTGCAACAAAACCGCCCATGCCCGGTAATGCAAGCGAGGCCATTGATAAGATACTGAAAGTCGTAAATATTTTTGGAATTGTGATAGCCATTCCGCCCATTTCATCGAGATAAACGAGACGTATTCGATCATAACTCGTTCCTGCCAAGAAAAAAAGTGCAGCGCCAATAAATCCATGAGAAATTATTTGTAAAAAGGCCCCGTTGAGTCCTGTATCGCTTATAGAACTAAGTCCTATAATTATGAAACCCATATGAGATACCGAGGAATAGGCTATTCTTTTTTTTAAATTATATTGACCCGGAGATGTTGAAGCTGCATAGATTATTTGAATTGTGCCGACTATCATCAACCAAGGAGAAAATAGAGAATGGGCGCGGGGCAATAATCCCATATTTATACGAACCAACCCGTATGCTCCCATTTTTAATAAGATTCCAGCTAGAAGCATACAAGTACTGTAATGTGCCTCTCCATGAGTGTCTGGTAACCAAGTATGTAAGGGTATAATCGGCGATTTAACAGCAAAAGCAATAAAAAATCCAATATAGAAGAGAATTTCGAGTTCGACAGGATACGATTGATTAGCTGATGTTTCAAAATTTAATGTTGGTTCATTAGAACCAGATAAACAAATACCCAGAATTGCTATTAACAAAAAGGCGGAACTTCCTGCAGTATACAAAATAAATTTTGTCGCTGAATACAAACGTTTCTTTCCTCCCCACATGGATATAAGTAGATAAACTGGAATTAATTCTAATTCCCACATGATGAAAAAAAGTAAAATGTCTTGAGAAGAAAATGGTCCGATTTGACCGCTATACATTGCTAACAGCAGAAAATGGAATAATCGGGACTCTCGAGTAACCGGCCAAGCCCCTAAAGTAGCTAAAGTAGTGATAAATCCCGTCAGCAAAACGGGTCCTATAGAAAGTCCATCTATTCCCAATCTCCAGGAAAAATCAAAAAAATGGCTCCATTTATAATCCTCTAGCAGTTGGATTAATGGCTCGTCCAATTGGAAATGATACCCGAATGCATAGGTTGTTAGAAGGAGTTCTATTATACATATAGAAATAGTATACCACTTAATTACCTTATTTCCTCTATGAGGAAAAAATAAAATTAGGGAACCTGCAAATATTGGAAAAACTACAACTATCGTTAACCAAGGAAAATAATTCGTAGTAAAAATAAGATACACTTGGACCAGAAAAGTGCGTGCTCAAAAAAATATATTTTTTTGAGCACGCACTTTTGTCGGTAAAGGTAAAAAAATCAAATGTAGTCGTATTCAAGTCGAGTTTTTTGGAACGTATCAATAAGCTAGACCCATACTTCGAGTTGTTTCATGCCACAAATAAACCCGAACACTCAAGAAATCCGTTGGACAGGCGGATTCACATCTTTTACAACCCACACAATCCTCTGTTCTTGGAGCAGAAGCAATTTGCTTAGCTTTACACCCGTCCCAAGGTATCATCTCTAATACATCTGTGGGGCAAGCTCGGACACATTGAGTACACCCTATACACGTATCATAAATCTTTACGGAATGTGACATTGGATCTATCTAAAATTTTTTTAATAATAAATTTTCGATCTAGTAAATTTGTAAATGAATAATATATTTAGATACTAGATGAATCAATAATTTAGATTTATCAGAATTTTTCTAATCAATCTACTTATGGATCGGCGCATGGGAGAGAACCAAGATACTTTGATTTATTATATTTTTGCAAACATGATCATACAGAATGTATAATACACGCTAATTTTTATTTATGAATATTCTAATTTGTATGGTTAATACTACTTATTTAACAAATTCGATTGATTGATACGAATTGATTTTCTATTACGATAAATTGACGATACAATAGCTGGTCCAATAGCTGCTTCGGCGGCGGCAATGGCTATAACAAAAATGGAGAAAATATTTCCTTTTAACTGGCGGCTATCAAAAAAATCAGAAAATGTTACTAAATTTATATTAACCGCATTCAGTATAAGTTCAAGACACATAAGAGCTCTAATCATATTTCGGCTGGTGATCAATCCATAGATACCGATAGAAAATAAGTAGGCACTTAAAACAAGTACATGTTCCAGCATCATTGAACAAATCCTTATTAATTTCGCTTGATTTTAACATGAATAACAAGGCAAACCATTCAATTTACGAGAATATAATATAAAAACAAAGTATGGAACAAAGAAATATATTGGGAATAAAAAGAATTTCTATTTTAGACATAAACAATTTTCAATTCTGAAAATAAATGTGATAACACAGAATGAAATTTTTTTTTTGATTGCTGTTGATAAGTTGATAGAATTCGTATTATTGTTATTGGCGCGCCACGGAAATTGCACCTATCAAACCGGCTAAAAGAATTATCGAAATGAATTCAAAGGGAAGAAAAAACTCTGTTGATAAATGAATTCCAATTTGTTGACTATTACTTATTAAATCATGTTCTATAATCTGGTTTGATCTTGTAGTCCAAATAATCCCGTACCATGACGTATCTGTAATAGTAGTCATTAGTAAACCAAACATACTTGTACAAATCATCAAAGTAACCCCATTCCCAACGGTCCAAAGATTAAAATCTTTGTAATATTCTGAACCATTCATAAACATTACAGCAAATATGATTAAAACATTTATAGCTCCCACATAAATAAGAAGTTGTGCAGCAGCTACAAAAAATGAATTTGATAGAATATAGAATAGGGATATAGAAACAAGAACTAATCCCAATGAAAAGGCAGAATAAATTGGATTGATAAGTAATACTACTCCTATACCGCCTAAGATAAGACCTAATCCCAAAAAGACTAAAAAAAAATCATGTATGGGTCCATGCAAATCCATTATATGTAGGATACGAGAAAAAAAAATTTCATGACCTTATTGATACCAGATCAGAAAAAAAGGGTTGATTTGATGATTCATAAGAAATTTCTACTTGCCTTACCTTAAATACTAGGGGGCGTGAATTAATGTGGGTACAGTTTTTGTTCAAATTTAATGTTTTATCTGAATAGAGCAGCTCGAATACGAAACTTGCCTTTTTTAAATTTGAAATAATGTCAGAGATATTAATTAATGAATTTTCAATCCAAATTAAGACGCAACTCTTACCAACGAATAACCAGTTGGTATTTGTAGTTATTGAGACCAAACAAAACGGAAAAACGCATTTCTTTAAATCAAAACTTAACCTTAATAATTCCAAATTTTTCTTTAATCAAGGATTTACTGATTTTTTATTTGAGGCGAATTCAAAATAGTTCGAATTGTATAATCGTCAATTACTACTATTGGTAAACGACCCAGAGCTATTTGATTATAATTCAATTCGTGACGATCATAAGTAGAAAGTTCATATTCTTCAGTCATTGCTAAACAGTTTGTTGGACAATACTCAACACAGTTACCACAAAATATACAGATTCCGAAATCAATACTGTAATTACGTAATCGTTTCTTGCGAATATCAGTTTCCAATTTCCAATCAACGACGGGTAGATCTATAGGACATACACGAACACATACTTCACAAGCAATACATTTATCAAATTCAAAATGGATTCGACCGCGGAAACGATCCGCGGTGATTACTTTTTCATAAGGATATTGAATAGTTATGGGTAAACGATTTACGTGGGATAAGGTAATCATGAAACTTTGACCAATGTACCTTGCAGCTCGTACTGTTTGTTGCCCATAATTCATGAACCCAGTTACCATAGGGAACATATCGTGAATATATCTATATTTTTTTTATTTTTGTTTATTTCTCTTGTTTGATCCAAGTTGGGAATATAGGATATCATAGCCTTTTACAGTGAAAATAGTTGAGAAGAAGTTGTTAATAATAGATTACCGAGAGAAATAGGTAAAAGAAATTTCCATCCAAGATTCAACAGCTGGTCCATTCTTAGCCTAGGTAAAGTCCATCTTGTTGTGATAGGAATGAACAAGAACAAATAAGTTTTAGCTAATGTAATAAAGATATCAATTGTCGATTCAAAAACACCGTATGTTTTATTTATTTCAAAAAACTCATATAAAAATATGTGCGGAATAGAGATAGTCCAGCCTCCTAAATAAAGAACTGTTACAAATAATGAAGAAACTAATAGGTTTAAATAAGAAGCAACATAAAATAAACCAAATTTGATACCCGAATATTCGGTTTGATAGCCCGCTACTAATTCTTCTTCTGCTTCTGGTAAATCAAAAGGTAATCTTTCACATTCTGCTAGGGAAGAAATTAGAAAAATAATAAACCCTATAGGTTGACGCCACAAATACCATCCCCAAAAACCATATTTTGATTGTGCCTCAACTATATCAACTGTACTTGAACTATTAGATAATCATAGTCGGCGATACTATCACAGTTTCCATCGCTATTCCAGAACCGTACATGAGATTTTCACTGCATACGGCTCCTTGAGGACCTTAAATAAATCTAAGGATCGAGTCAGTATTTTTTTATTTTGATATGTTTATAAGATGCATAAGGTAAAAATAGATTGTACGATCCCAAATTAGACCAATTGAATTCTGTTTGTTCTGCTTTAAAAATTATATATATTTTTAAATTAATTATAATTAATATAAATTAAAGTGCTTCTGAATTGATCTCCTCCTTTGATTTAATAATTTCAAAAATCTTTTGAAATTTTATTTGTTGAGTAATAACTTAATTCTTCAATTAAATACTCGTTATAAAGATATCAACAACCTTTCCTTTTTACAGACGAAAAGAATTATGCATTAATTCATAAATTATGATCTGAATTCTATCTATATAAATATGAATATAGACCGAATAAAAGTATAAAGAAAGAATAAAAAGAAAGTTTTTATACTGTAATTGTATTTCTTCTTTCTATTTTTTGTCGTTTCTATGTCTTCTTTCTCTTTCTGTGAAAAGTGGATTTACAAAATCAAAACAAAGTAAAGGGTTATTTCGTTTCCAATAGTTATTTAGTTAATCGAGGGGTAGGAGCATACTCTGGATCGGAATTGTAGGGAGTACTGTCTAATCATTTCTACTAACTTAAAGCCCCAATTTATATTCTTTGTACATTATGCAGAAATATTCTTATTCTTTTACATAATCTTCATTACAAATCCGTTGTGTATCTTGGTGTTTCTACTCAATCCACTCGTTTTTGTTCAATGATGCATTACATTAAGGTAATCCATGTATGATAATACATACAAACGATAGTGAAAACGCACTATAGTGTATCTTTTTAGCCCGCTTCAAGTCAGGATGCCACTAGTTACCTAATCTTGGGGCAAAGGCTTTCGTTTGTGTATATTTATTTCCGTTCGGCTCTCTAACATTTATACATAGAAAATGAGACTTAATTTTTTACAGCTAGTTTATATATAAGCTGTTTTCTTTTACTCATATAACTCTCGGGTTTAGTTCATCCAGCTGAATATTGAATCAAAAATGAAGATATTTACTCAACTTGGTCCGCCCTCTTACTATAAAATAGAAAGAAGTATACAAATTTTTATGTCTTAGCGAATCGCACGTAGAGATATTGATAACACACATAAGGTTAATGGTATTTCATAACTAATCGATTGAGCAACAGCTCGTAGACCACCTAAAAAAGAATATTTATTATTTGATCCGTATCCTGACATAAGAAGGCCAATAGGAGCAATACTTGAAATGGCAATCCATAAAAAAACACCGATATTGAGATCCGATAAAACAAGGCGAGAACCAAAAGGAACTACCAAATAGCTTACTAAAATGGATATGACCGCTATGGAAGGTCCGATACTGAATAAACGAGTATTTCCTCTAGATGGAAAGAGGTTTTCTTTGAAAAGTAGTTTTGCCCCATCAGCTAAAGCTTGCAGAACTCCTAATGGACCAGCGTATTCAGGTCCAATACGTTGTTGTAGCCCTGCAGATATTTCTCTTTCTAACCATACAATTACTAGTACACCCATTGTTATTCCCAATACAGGAGTAAAAACAGGAATAAGTATCCATAGAATTCCATAAACCTGTTTAAAAAATTCCAATCTAGAAAAAGAATTGATATCTTGTACGTCTATTCTATCAATTATCATGTTAACGATCAACTTCTCCCATAATGATATCTATGCTACCTAGTATTGTCATAATATCAGCCAATTTCATTCTTTTAACTAACTGAGGAATAATTTGCAAATTGATAAAACCAGGCGGTCGAATTTTACACCTCCAAGGAAAACCACTCTGATCCCCTATTAAAAAAATTCCCAATTCTCCCTTTGGGGCTTCAACTCTCACATAGAGTTCTTGTTTCGGCAATTCAAACGTAGGAGAAGGTTTTTTACTAATAAATCGATAGTCAAAGTCATTCCATTCTGGATTCCTTTCTCTATCAAAGTATCGGATTTCTAAATTCTCGTATGGCCCCCCCGGAATTCCTTCTAGAGCCTGTTGAATAATTTTTATGGATTCTGTCATTTCGCCAATGCGGACTAGATATCGAGCTAATGAATCTCCTTCTTTTTGCCACTGTACTTCCCACTCAAATTCGTCGTAACACTCATAATGATCAACTTTACGGAGATCCCATTGTATTCCAGAAGCTCGCAGCATTGGTCCTGATAAACCCCAATTTATTACTTCCGCTCTTCCAATAATGCCTACCCCCTCAACTCGTTCTAAAAAAATAGGATTTCGTGTAATAAGTTTTTGATATTCAGTAACTCCTGTTAAAAAATAATCGCAAAAATCTAAACATTTATCTATCCAGCCATAAGGTAAATCGGCCGCTACTCCGCCAATACGAAAAAAATTATGCATCATTCTCATACCTGTGGCAGCTTCAAATAGATCATATACTAATTCTCTTTCTCTGAAAATATAGAAGAAAGGAGTCTGTGCCCCAATATCTGCCATAAAAGGGCCGAGCCATAACAAATGCGAAGCGATACGACTCAACTCCAACATAATTGTGCGGATATAGCTGGCTCTTTTAGGTACTTGGATATTTCCGAACAACTCTGGTCCGTTTACGGTTATTGCTTCTGTGAACATAGTAGCTAAATAATCCCACCGCGTTACATAAGGCAAATATTGTATAATTGTTCGGTTTTCCGCAATTTTTTCCATTCCTCGATGTAAATATCCTAATATTGGTTCACAATCAATAACATCTTCACCATCGAGAGTAACGATGAGGCGAAGAACGCCGTGCATTGATGGGTGGTGGGGTCCCATATTGACTTTCATGGGGTCATTTCTTGTAGCTGGTATATTCATAGGTTTTTACCCGATTCATTTTTTCATGAATTTCTGAAAGTTTTTATAAGTTCATTAAAATTCAAGACCTACGAAATCAAATAATTCAAAATGACCTTTCAAACTCAAATTAACGTGTTTTTGATTCGCGAATATCTAACTGATTAATTAATTGTTTATAATGTATTCTATTTTTCTTTGACAAATAAGACAGCATCCTTTGGCGTTTTCCCAAAATTTTCCGGAGGCCTCTCTGAGATAAATAATCTTTTCTGTGCAATTCCAAATGTGAAGAAAGTTTTCGTATCCTATTTGTGAGCCTTAGTATTTGAAATGCAACAGACCCCCTGTTTTCCTCTTTTTCTTCGTGCGAAATAACCGAGATGAATGACTTTTTTACCATAAAATGAAATCGTACCCCTCACTGGCCTTTAATTACTAAATCTATTTTTTCTATCAATAAAAAAAGTGCTACTCTTTTTTTTATTTGGTATACACACCATAATAATCTAAATTTTGTTAAAAATTTCCAATTTGAAAAAAGTATTCCAATAGATATACAAAAAGATGGTTGTCTACACTCACAAAAGAGAAAAATTTTAACAAAAATAACTAAAATTTTTTCATCATTTATAGATATTGATATGTTGTTCAATTTGTATCATGTATCAGAATAAAATGTAAAAACAATGTTATGTGTGCATATCTTTGTCTTCATATAAAAATAAAGCACGGGAAATAAAGTCAATCCATATATATTTTTTTTTCAGTACACGGTCAGTTCATTTTTCAAATTGTGGATACATATGTATCCTTAGCAGACCGAAACGACTGCCATTATTGGTATCAAACCAATAGCGATTCATACAAGCGAAATCTTCTAATCGATAATTAGGCCAAAGAAAAAATTTTAATTTTATTAGTGTATTTGTTTCTCTTTTTTTTTTATTCAAAGTTCGACTCTTTACCCGATTTTGAGTCCAAAATGGCCCATTTAGAGACATAACATTTTGATTCATCGAATCGAAACAAATTAGAATTCTGAATTCTCTACGACGTCTGGGGGATAAAATACTTTCAGGAACAAACAAATCATAATAAGTTTTGTCTCGATTTTCAGTCATCTTTTGAGGCTTTGGAATTAATTTCTCAGAATTCTTCTTATCAACATGCCTCTTTTCTTGGGACCTTTGATTAATTGTGTGGTTGCTGTTATGAACCACCGAAATATCCATAGTTTGATGCATAATAAATTGTCCTTCCCTTTTTAGAGATAGACGAAGGGGTTCAATAAGTAATACTCCCCTTTTAAGCAATTTTGTAAGAGTTAAATTTTTATGAATCTTTACAATATCCAGACTCATTTCTCCCCTTTGAATAGAGGCTATAACAATTTCTCTTGGGTTTAGCAGTCTAAGCAGGAGACAGTATACGTTAATGTTATTGATTATTTTTTTATTTAAAAAATCATCCCATCTCAATTGAAAAAGAAAATATCTTTTTAGTACGAAAAAAATTTTCGCATCCATGTCATTTTTGAATTGTTTTTTTTTGTTCTTTTTTTTCATCTTTGATATCACATAATTTTTTTCAATATCTTTTTCATAGTTTAATAGAGTTGATTCAAAATCTGTCTCGACTGTGCATTCTTTTTCCCTTTTATTTTTTTTTTCTAATGAAATAATTGATAAAAAAAGAGATCGTTTTTTCTTTATTACAGTGGTGTTTTTATTTTCACTGGCATTTTCATTTACATTAAAATTTAAAAAGAGCAACTTGATTGGTATGGCCCATGGTTTAATTTTATACAAATTAGAAAGTATCAAAAATTCTGGAAAAAACAAAATTTTGAAATTCAATATGGAACAATTTAGAATTTCTCCATTCATTCTCATCCAATCAAAAAGTTTTTTTTTTTTTTTGTATGGATTGATCTCTTGATTTTGATAAATCGTGGGAAAAAAACGAAATTTTTTGTCGATTTTATCCATTTTTTGATAATTATTAGTTCTAATCTTAGTATATTTACTACTGTGGGTGTTCGTATTCATATTTCTCCAGACCCGAATATCCATTTTCTTTCTAAAACAAAAATTTAGAAATATCCAATGAAAAAATTTTCTATTCGGGTTTTTCTTTATATGTATAATATTATCTTCTACTAAAAAATTTTTGACCAGAATACCTATCAAGATATTAAAAGATTGGTGTTTACTTTCGTCATAATTAGAAAAAATATATCGGTTATGATTTACTTGTAAAGATAATGCAAAAAAGGAGGAATTTTTTTTATCTTCAGACTTAATAAAATTATATGATAAAAGATCATATTCATCTTGTTTTTTAACATTTTTTTTTTTTTCGAAGTAAATTAATCGATTTTTTTTATATGAATAATATTTATTTAAATGGTTTTTTTGAATTCTAGAGTGGTTATTTACTATATTTCTACTCTCTTGTGGTATGAATTGAGATAAATCATCTTGATAAAAATCTTTTAACCCATTTTTAGATTGATGTATTGTTCGAACATTTCGAAGGTTCGTATGGTTCAATTCGGAATGTAATATTTTCTGTGTTCCAATAAAAAAATTCTTTATTTCATTTTTAAGAAAAAGAGATGTTACATTAGATTGCAAGACAAATCTTAACTTATATAAATTAAAAAAGTTCAAAACCGTGTTGTGTGATAATTTGTAAAAGACATATGCTTGTGACAAATAAGATAAGTCACAAAAAGAATGTAATTTCTTTTTACTAATATTAGAAAGTGACTCTGTTATAGTATAAATAAATTGAGTTCTATTTTTTTTTTTTTTAGCAATTTTTTTTTTATTTGTTTCATTATTGTAAATATAGTTAGTATAGGAACTATATTTCTTAAAATTTTTTTTTGTTGTTTCAAAAAAATAAAAAAAAAGTTGTACATTTATTCTAGAAACATTTTTGATATATATATATAAATTTCTATGTATCCTTTCAACGAAAAAGTTTATAAAATAATTTGTTTTACGAATTAGTCGAACATTTCTTTTTTTTAATAGTTTCAAAATAGTTTTTTGCGGTTCCAATCTTTTATCATAGCTCATTTTGTTCGAACTAATATTTCTATATAGGCTTCTAAATTCTTTTTTATTGTCTTTTGAAATTTTTTGTATTTCATTTAAGATTGTGCTTGTTCTAAGAGCTAGTCCTTGTATTTTTTGTTTTGTCAATGCACAAGTTGTGCAATTCGTAAATTGAATATTAATGGACGATTCATGAATTATCTCATTATTTCTTATAAAATTTTGTTCTTTTTTGTTTTCACTCAATTCATATATTTCTTTCAATCCAAATAATGGAATTTGGTTTAGTTTTGGTAGGTTTTTTATTTTTTTTTTTAGAAATATAATGTTTTTAATAACCCCCCCCTTTTTTTCTTTTGAGACATTTAGAAAAAATTTTATTCTTTCTTTTAAAATTATTAGAACCCTAAAACACTTCTTTTTCAATTTTTTAAGTTTTTTTTTTAGTTCTTTAAAAATAGGTTCAAAAAAGGAAAGTTGTTTTCGTGGAGAACCAAAAGGAAGTTCAGTTTCCATTCCCCAAACTGTTAAAAAAAAAAAATCATTTTTTTGTTCTTTATTTTTCATCAGTGAATAGGTATATCTTTCTTGTAGTTTAGATTTGTGCCAAGGTTTCAGACGAAAAGGAAATAGGATCTTTATCTGAATACCGTCTTTTAACCAGTTTTTAGGAAATTCGTTTTCTGATAATTGAACGGCGTTATAAGTGCATTTAACATGCATTTCTTTTCGCCAATCCGTTAAATCCTCGGACCATTCAGGAATTTGAAATAATAGTATACGAGTGATATTTTTAATTATTATCAATGAGGGTAATATTATATATTTTCTCAGAATTGATTGGGTTACTAACATAAGACCTCTTATTACTTGAGCGACTACAAAGCTATCCCAGGCTTCGGCTAGTTTTATACGCGCTTTTTCTCTTCTTTTTCTTTTTTCTTCTTTTTTTTTAGTACTTTCTTTTGCCTTTTTCTTTGTATAATCTAGAATTTTGAATTCTGTATTTTTCCACAGCCTATTTTGAAATTTTTTTTTTATTGGCTCGGAAATATCAAAAGAAAAAGAAAGGTCTTTTTCTATTCGATCCAAAAAAATGGGGGAATGTATATTTGCTTCAAAAGCTTTACAAATAATTGTTTTACGCCTTTTGGCTCGGATTGAGCCTGTAATTATGTCTCGCCGAAAATCCGGTTGTTGTGAATAACGTATCACAGCAATGTCGTCTGTTTCATCATTATCATTATTAATATCTTGGGGATTACTACAAGTATTGATATCTTCTAGGTCATGATTAAAAACCACTACACGTTTACTTTTTCTTGAACGAACCGGAGCATGCTTTCCCAAAAGTGCTTCGTTTTGTTCTTCTTCTTGTTCCAAATTGTTGATTAATTTGTATGACCATCGAGGAACTTTTTTTATGATTTCTTTTAGCTCAATAAATTGTTTTCTAATTTTTTTATTATTAGGATCCGTTTGAACGTTTTCAAATAGAAATCTTTTTTTTCGCCTCTCTGAATTAATTCTTACTTGTTTAGATTTAAGAAGTAAAAAATTTTGTTTTAATTTTGATGTTGGTTTTCCAGAAAATTCATTGATCTTTTTCACCAAAAAGCGAATTTCTTTTTCTAATGATTTTTTATCAATTCTATCAATTTTTTGTTCCTCTTGAAACTCTAAGTAATTAATAATAAGAAAGACACCATAAATTTTATTTAGCCAACCCCTTTCTATGGAATTTTTCTCTTTGATTGAAAGCCAAAACATTTTTAACATTTGTCCACGGGACGCACCCTTTAAGAAAGGGTCATATACCTTAGGTAAGTATATTTTTTTTTTATTGCAAAATTTGCATAATCTTTTTCTGTTTTCGAGTCCATCGAGAATGAAAGAATTACTCCCTAGAATTTTATCTATAGTCTTAACTATATTTAAAAATTTGTTGGTTAGCTTTTTTCTTTTTTCTTTATTATTATACCTCCACTGATTATCCAATTCATTTTCATTAGAGGAGAGTTTATCTATTGTAAACATAGACATCTTTCGTTCTATCATTTCCAAAAAGATTGCCAAACTCGGCGGGTGTGTAAAAGATATTCTTTCGTTTCCAGTACTTTGACATGTATGAAAAAAATATTGTGACATTTCATTTTTTAAGGTTATAGAATTTTCAAATTTATTGGTTTTTATATACCGAACCGGCCTATTCCATTTTTTATAGTCAAAAAGTATAGTCACAAAAGTTTTTTGTTTTTGAAAGTTTTTAAAAAGTTTTTTTTCTTTAAATATTTCTAACTTCGAATTTTTTTGATTCCGATCCACATTCATATAATAAGTTTCATAAAAGGGGCTGTTTTTATATCGTGTCTCTTTAAAGACGAATTCATCTTTTGTTTTTTCCTTTCCATTCACTTGTATCTCTTCCCTTTCATCGATTTTGTCCGGATCCTCCTTTTCTTCCGAAAAAAGGGAAGGATCTTCTTCAGCGGATCCCTCTTGTTCCTGTTTAGTCCCCTTCGTTTCTGAAGTTGTTTCTATTTCTACATCCGTTTCTTCCTCGCTTTCCCCCCTTTCTGAGGTTTCTTTCAGTTTCTTAGTAAGAATGGGTGATGGTATTCTGCCTAAATAGTAGACACAGGTAATAAATAAGAGAATACTAAAGATTCGAGCCATAAAATTTCTCAATTCTGACACTAGGTACTTATTAGATCTAATGTACTTATTAGAT